TTTGATCGATTCTATGGAATTAATATTAATGAAAATGGAATGAATTAAAGGAACGTAAAAAGGGGTGTTATAAGCCCCTCCGTTCTAAAAAAAATGAAATTGAAACAATGGAAAAAGAAATGATCCAAAATTTATAATTTATATATAATCAGTAGTTGCTTCATGAATCCGTGGAGTCGGATCGAAATAGTAGGATTCGGATTCATAGATGGCAAAGAAGATGATTAATCACTTTTTTTACTTCTGTCCCTATATCTTTGTTTGTGCTGTCTATATAACTATATAATGAATAATATGATAAATGAAATCAAAAGCTTTCATTGGAACTGAATTTGTAAATTGGTCTTTTTCTTTTCTTGTATTTATCAAAAATAGAAACTTAGGTAAGTGTTTCATAAACATTATGTATAAATACAACGTATCCCATTTAGCTTCTTTATGCCTACTCTAACAAGTTATTTCGGTTTTCTACTGGCAGCTTTAACTATAACCTCCACTTTATTTATTGGTCTGAGCAAGATCCGGCTTATTTGAACTCGCTTGAATTGTTTATTCAATTCCATTTTTTAGAAAAAGAAATATTTTTTTGCGGTATTCCAGCCAGTACCCAGTTCCTTCCCATGTAATTTCTGGTTATTGAGATTCCTGGACGATTTAGATTACTACTTAGAGATAAATATTACCCCCCTTTATTTACCCACTCCTTTCAAAAAAAAAATGGAAATGATTGAAGTTTTACTATTTGGAATCGTGTTAGGCTTAATTCCTATTACTTTGGCTGGATTGTTCGTAACTGCATATTTACAATATAGACGCGGGGATCAGTTGGACTTTTGACTAATTTGACTAATTTTGACTAATTTGACTAATTAGCATCTCTTTTTAATTTGAAAATACTCCTTTTTATTGACCTCCTGCGGATTCAAGAAAGGAGGAGGTCAAATTCGGGTTGCTGCTCGAGTTAGTAAAGTGATTTTCTTGTAATTAATTCGACCCACCCCAAAAGAACAGAAACACGCTCTGTAGGATTTGAACCTACGACATCGGGTTTTGGAGACCCACGTTCTACCGAACTGAACTAAGAGCGCCTTCTTATCACAATATAAAAGACTGTAACTGTATATAAAATAAACAAAATTATTTTTAACCCCTACAATATCTTACATGCATATAGTATCATGTGTGATTATGTATGTCCAATTTTCATGGATCTCAACTGATCCTTCATTACTGCACATGGGAGAAGTAATAGATAGGGATGACAGGATTTGAACCTGTGACATTTTGTACCCAAAACAAACGCGCTACCAAGCTGCGCTACATCCCTTTCAACTGCCCTACAGTGTCATTGTAGAGAATCCCTGTCTTGTTTTCCACATCGGAATTTCCTTGATTGGTATACCTTTTGCTATTTCTTCTTTTTCGTCTCATATAACATATTCTCATATAACACATATAATAAAGAATATAATAAAGAATAAAAGCATCCAAAAAATCCAATTAATTACCAATTATATATATTATATTGGTAATAGTCATTGGTAATATTCCGAAAGTAAGTGGGCGTCTTTTTCTGTGAAAAAAGAAAATAGAATCTACCGAGTCGTTCAATATATCCATTTTAGTTAGGGATTCCGCGTAGAAATACAAGTGATCCTTAACGACACATGTATCTGATTATATATGTAATTACAATAAAAAAAGGAGTATTTTCAATGCAAGATCTAAAAACATATCTCTCCGTGGCACCCGTATTAAGCGCTCTATGGTTTGGTTCTTTAGCAGGTCTATTGATTGAGATTAATCGTTTATTCCCAGATGCGTTGACATTCCCATTTTTTTCATTCTAGCTAGGGATGGATAAGATTGAGATGCAAGAAATTCTCTGTGACTAAGCCCCCCTTTTTTTTATTCTTTTTTAGGATCCAAAAAGTGACAAAGAATCAAAGAGAAAATTCGTGAGCAAGGAACCCCGTGAATTCAATTAATAGAGGTAGAGCAGAAATGAAAATAGGGAGAGAGAACGGCGGCAGCATACAAGATATTTAAATGAAATACAGGTATTCGAACTAAATTCATTTCATTGATATTTAGAAATTCTTGTATTACTTATTATTATTTCTCTATTGATATTTAGAAATTCTTGTATTACTTATTATTATTTCTCTATTGATATTGACCGCAATGAAAATGAAATAGTTGCGTGAATCAAAAATAAAAAGGGAGGTTCATGGCTAAGGGTAAAGATGTCCGAACTAGAGTTATTTTGGAATGTAACAGTTGCGTTCGAAACGATAGTAATAAAAAATCACGGGGTATTTCCAGATACATTACTCAAAAAAATCGACACAATACGCCTAATCGATTGGAATTGAGAAAATTTTGTCCCTATTGTTATAAGCATACGATTCATGGGGAGATAAGCTAAAGAAATAGGTCCAAGCGTGTGTAGCCCCCACGAGGAACAGGAAGAATTTCATAATTACATACATTACATTTAATAAATAAATAAACTATAAAAAAAAAGAACCAAATCCTATTTGGGTCCGATCTCAAATTCAATTCGAATTTAGAAATAGGATTTAAAAGTAAAGATAAGGAATAAAACATGAATAAATTCAAGCGATCTTTTCGTAGACGTTTGCCCCCAATTGGGTCGGGGGATCAAATTTATTATAGAAAGATGAGTTTAATTAGTCGATTTATTAGTGAATAAGGAAAACTAGTATCTAGAAAAATGAATAGATTGGCTTTGAAATAACAACTATTAATTACTATAAAACAAGCTCGTATTTTATCTTTGTTACCTTTTCTTTATAATGAGAAACAATTTGAGAGCGCGGAGCCAACTCCTAGAACCACAGGGACCCGTGGTTAGAAATAAATAGAATAAAAAATAGATTCCTCAACGGAATCAAAATTCCAATCTGAACTCCCTTTGTTTTTTTATTCAAAAAATGATAAAAATGAAATTGGATTGTCACGTTGTAAGAAAAAACTGAGTTAGAAAGATATAAAGAGTTAGAAATCTCGTCGTTTTTTTGTCGTGTTCATTGTCCATACTATATTAATTGGAATAAATTCCATTTCTCATATAAACTTCTACCCTATCTTCCCGGAGCTCATTCTCCGGGGCCCCATTTAAATCAGTATGGGTAGATTCCTTCTAATAATATTCTTAAGAAAGAATCTTATTCAAAATCATGTCTTATTGGAAATCATGGAAAAACAATTAATATTGGATATTGCTATTTGTGAAAGTATTTTACGATTAAGAAGCAATTGCCTCTTGTACAGATCGTGTATTGCTTTACTATAACTATAGGATATCCCTATCGTACGAATTGCTGCATTTATCCGAGTGATCCACAAACGGCGAAAATTTCTCTTTTGCCTGCCCCTATCCCGATGAGCAGAAGCCAAGGCTCTCATTGTCTGTTGACTAGTACTTCGAGTAAGTTTTGAATGAGAGCCTCGAAAGCTTAATGCAGCTAAACGCGTTTTAGTTCTACGTCTCCGAGCTACATACCCTCGTTTCGTTCTGGTCATTGAATCAAATGAAACTTTGATGAATAACTAAAGAATTTTTTTCTTTCAGTCGTTCTTTTCCCCTTTCCTGGTCTATTAATAACAAAACGGATTCTTCCAATGTATAAAAAAAATTCCAATGGCTTTTGCTACTATGACCTTCCCGACCACGATTTTTCCAGGTATTTCACCTCAAAATAAAATAATCAATTTTATTGATACGAAAAAGCAACAAATAAAATAGAGTCAATTATGATATAAATTAAGTTGAGTATAAAGTATCAATAAATAGTAAAATAAATAGTGGGTTCCGTCGTTTCTATGGTTGCTTCTTAAACGGTGAGGTCCTCTCTATACACCGGAGCCCCTTCCCTCATTAATCCATGTTAAATGTTATTAGTAACTTGTACAGTTCACATTCTTTGACTCTACCCATAAATTATCTAGTAATAGGTCTTTTCACAATAAGATCTACCCATACAGTAACGGTATTTAATTACAAAGGTTGGCTAGGTAACTGACCCTATAAGTCCGTTATTGCAAAAGTGGGAGCCTAATTCTTTTGCTTATTAACTTAAATAGGGCTTCCCCCGCTTAATGAATAACCATTTGCTACCAATGGGGAATTGCTTCTCATCTCCAATTGAGGTGATTGGGTTTGCACCAATAGAAACCATAAATTTAATACATAATGGCACAATGAATTAGATATATATTGAATGAATGAAATTCTTTCAGCCTATTCATTCGTGTGGGTCATTGATACTGAAAAAAAGGTTCTTTATTTAGTTCCAGCTCATGATCTGAACGAGTCGCACATACACCCTAGTACATGTTCCTCGACGCTGAGGACATCCCCGAAGAGCGGGGCATTTTGTTACATTTTTTATTGGCTGTCTTGTGTTTCTAATAAGTTGTTTAATAGTTGGCATGTTAAATCATATATAAAATGAGCTGGTTTAGATCAATCCTAACCCGACAATTATGAATCATTTTGAGAATTTTTTTGATTTAACTTTTTACCTTACCTTATTTTATATCTTATCGGGGGTAAGTGAAATATGAAAGATGGAGCGGGGGAGAATTTGATAGGGAACCATCTACGTCGATCCACTGGTCGGATATCCCTCTCCTCGGGTGGTACTTTGGCCATTCGACGATAGGTTTAGGTTTGTTGATAACTCCTGTTAGACCGTCGATTGCTAAATCATCAATAATTCCATATTTTATGGCTTCTTGTGCTGACATATACTCATCTCTGTTTAGGTCGGAGCTTATAACCTCGTAAGATTTACCCGTTCTTTGTGCATAAATCCTTGTGATGAGGTCGCGTAAGCGAAAAATTCCGTCATTTTCTAAGAGATATTCTCCTGATTGACAAATGAAAAGATCACTTCCAGGCTGGTGGATCATTATCTTACTGTTAGTGAATGCTAGACGTTTGCCAATTTCTCCTCCGTGCAGGATGAAAGATGCTATTGAAACGGCTTTTCCAAAACATATTGTAGTTACGTCTGCTTCCACAGTTTGCATAGCATCATAAATTGACATTCCGCCTATTACCCCCCCGCCGGGCGAGTTTATATACATAAAAAACTCCATAGTTTTGTCGTCTATATTGAGATATACGAACATACAACCAATTTGGCCTGCAAGCATTGAATCAATTCGCTTGCCTACAAAAAATATTCTTTGTCGATAAAGTCGGTTGTATATGTCAATCCAAGTTTCCTCCTCATCTCCAGGAAGTCTAAAACAAACCCTCGGAACACCTATGGGCATAGAAAATAGGCGAAAGTCTGAGTACTACCTTTTACTTTGATGGAGAGGTGGAATTAGATTTTTGATCTTAAAAAGTTTCTCAAGTAAGACGAGATGAATAAAGGAAAATTTTCACGAATGGGTCGAGCTACTCGAATGATGAACAAGTATCTACGCATTCGCTCATCGAAAATGGGACCAACCCCCCATTGCGTATTGGTACTTATCGGGTATAGAATAGATCTGCTTATCTTTGTTCCTACGAATGGAATTGTTCTATTATTCCCAATGAAATGGAATTCAAAAAATATTCATCCCTGCTCCGAAATAATCCATTGAAAGGGAGAGGTCCGTAGCACAGTCTTTTCCAATGCGAGAAAGTTACATAGTGTCTTTTTTCTTTGAGAAAGGGGTATTTCCATGGGTTTGCCTTGGTATCGTGTTCATACCGTCGTATTGAATGATCCAGGTCGGTTGCTTGCTGTACATATAATGCATACAGCTCTCGTTTCTGGTTGGGCCGGTTCAATGGCTCTATACGAATTAGCCGTTTTTGATCCCTCTGACCCCGTTCTTGATCCAATGTGGAGACAAGGTATGTTCGTTATACCCTTCATGACTCGGTTAGGAATAACCAACTCATGGGGTGGTTGGAGTATTACAGGAGGGACTGTAACGAATCCGGGTATTTGGAGTTACGAAGGTGTGGCCGGGGCACATATTGTGTTTTCTGGTTTGTGCTTCTTGGCAGCCATCTGGCATTGGGTATATTGGGATCTCGAAATATTCTGTGATGAACGTACAGGGAAACCCTCTTTAGATTTGCCCAAGATCTTCGGAATTCATTTATTTCTCTCAGGATTAGCTTGCTTTGGGTTTGGTGCATTTCATGTAACAGGCTTGTATGGTCCTGGAATATGGGTGTCCGATCCTTATGGACTAACCGGAAAAGTACAATCTGTAAATCCTGCGTGGGGTGTTGAAGGCTTTGATCCTTTTGTTCCGGGAGGAATAGCCTCGCATCATATTGCAGCGGGTACGTTGGGCATATTAGCGGGCCTGTTCCATCTTAGTGTCCGTCCGCCCCAACGTCTCTACAAAGGATTACGTATGGGTAATATTGAAACTGTGCTTTCCAGCAGTATTGCTGCTGTCTTTTTTGCAGCTTTTGTTGTTGCTGGAACTATGTGGTATGGCTCCGCAACTACCCCGATCGAACTATTTGGCCCCACCCGTTATCAATGGGATCAAGGATACTTCCAACAAGAAATATATCGAAGGGTTGGTGCCGGACTAACCGAAAATCAGAGTTTATCAGAAGTTTGGTCTAAAATTCCCGAAAAATTAGCCTTTTATGATTACATTGGAAATAACCCAGCAAAAGGGGGATTATTTAGAGCGGGCTCGATGGACAACGGGGATGGCATAGCTGTTGGATGGTTAGGACATCCCATCTTTAGAGATAAAGATGGACACGAGCTGTTTGTACGTCGTATGCCGACTTTTTTTGAAACATTTCCAGTAGTTTTGGTAGATGGAGATGGGATTGTAAGAGCCGATGTTCCTTTTAGAAGGGCAGAATCAAAGTATAGTGTCGAACAGGTCGGAGTAACTGTTGAGTTCTATGGCGGCGAACTCGATGGAGTCAGTTATAGCGACCCCGCGACTGTGAAAAAATATGCTAGACGTGCTCAGTTGGGTGAAATTTTTGAATTAGATCGCGCTACTTTGAAATCCGACGGTGTTTTTCGTAGCAGCCCGAGGGGTTGGTTCACTTTTGGACATGCTTCGTTTGCTTTACTCTTCTTTTTCGGACATATTTGGCATGGTGCTAGAACTTTATTCAGAGATGTTTTTGCTGGTATTGACCCAGATTTGGATGCTCAAGTGGAATTTGGAGCATTCCAAAAACTTGGAGATCCAACTACAAAGAGACAAGTAGTCTAAGAGAACAACTGCTCTTGTATCTTTCGCTTCTTTTGTGATTTAACTTTGACATAAAGTACAAAAGCAATCTTGATTTGAATCGATGACATTTCTTTGATTCTTGTCCTTTTTTAACTTAATAGGGGAGATGTTCCCAAATGAACAGGTGTGAAAGCTATAATTGTAAACCACGATCGAATTTATGGAAGCATTGGTTTATACATTCCTCTTAGTCTCGACTCTAGGAATCATTTTTTTCGCTATATTTTTTCGAGAGCCACCTAAGGTTCCGACTAAAAAATGATTTTTCATTTCATTCTCTTACATTATCTAAATCTAAATTGAAGTAAAGTAATGAAATGAGCCTACCGTATTGGTGTAGGCTCATTTCATTACTTTACTTCAATTAGTCTCCGTGTTCCTCGAATGGATCTCTTAGTTGTTGAGAGGGTTGCCCAAAAGCGGTATATAAGGCGTACCCGGTAAAACTTACAAGCAAACCAGAGATAAAGATGGCGACTAGGGTTGCTGTTTCCATTATTATAAAAATTATAAAATTTCAAGACCGCAATGGATCTATGATAAGATCGTTTATTTACAACGGAATGGTATACAAAGTCAACCGATATCAACTAAGGCAATAGTATTTATGGCTACACAAACCGTTGAGGGTAGTTCTAAATCGCGTCCAAGAGGAACTACTGTAGGAAGTTTATTGAAACCGTTAAATTCGGAATATGGAAAAGTAGCTCCTGGTTGGGGGACGACCCCTTTGATGGGGATTGCAATGGCGCTATTTGCAGTATTCTTATCCATTATTCTCGAGATTTATAATTCGTCCGTTTTACTGGATGGAATTTCGATGAATTAGGTCTAAAAAAAAAAAAGGAAAATAACGAAGTCATTGGATTTTCAATCCAAAATAAATAACCTAGCATTCTGATTTCTAGGCCATTCTGGCAGTTCGATCGTGGAATCTTTTTGTTTCTGTATTTCCGGAATATGAGTGTGTGACTTGTTATAATTGATCCTATCGATAGTACAGAGAATAGATCTGTCATCTTGATAAAGATGGGTTCTGCTTCGTCGGATATTTATTTTTGTATCTGGAGCACGTAAATATAATAGATCAAGAAATAGTGGAACTATGATTCATACCTACTATATCAGACCTCGCGACTGGATTCAAAAAAAAGTTTAAAGATTTTTTTAAATTGAATTTCTAATAATTTTATTATATTCATTATCAATTTCGAAATTTAAGGGTTGGTTATTCTTACTAAAAAATTCTGTTTCTTTTTTTGACTGATGGCCTCAAACGTTTCTCCGAATTTTGAGTCCCTCTTTATCTATTTAATTGAATAAGTGAGATGACCGAATAGTTCTTACTCATAGAACTTTTGGGCTTAGCTTGGAGGCTTTATTCAATCATCGTGGTTTTAATATGAATCTCAGGTTTCGACCAATTCATAGGGTCTCAACAAGAAAATTCCTATCAATAATAAAAAAATGCAAACAAATAAATACAATAAATAACGAAAATAAAGCAAAGCAAAGTAGGGAAAAGAAGATTCAAGAGGCCTGTAACTATCAACATAAAGACGAATGAGCTAACTTGATTTTTTCGCATTATCATCACAAAGAATAGCTTGAAAGTTTTCCTTCATAAAATTAAATCCGAGGACCGGGGGACTAAGAATACGAAGGAAGAAATGAAAAATGATTAAACAACTTACTATTCCAACCCGTATTTGGATGTTTCTGCTTGAGCTGTACGAGATGAAATTCTCATATACAGTTCTCCGAGGGGGAGTTCTTTTGTTTTACCCTATCTCAATAAAGTATATGATTGGTTCGAAGAGCGTCTCGAGATTCAGGCGATTGCCGATGATATAACTAGTAAATATGTTCCTCCTCATGTCAACATATTTTATTGTCTAGGAGGGATTACACTTACTTGTTTTTTAGTACAAGTAGCCACGGGGTTTGCCATGACTTTTTACTATCGTCCCACCGTTACCGAAGCCTTTGCCTCAGTTCAATACATAATGACTGAAGCCAACTTTGGTTGGTTAATTCGATCAGTTCATCGATGGTCGGCAAGTATGATGGTCTTAATGATGATCCTACATGTATTTCGGGTGTATCTCACCGGCGGTTTTAAAAAACCCCGCGAATTAACTTGGGTTACGGGTGTGGTTCTGGGTGTATTGACCGCATCTTTTGGTGTAACCGGTTATTCTTTACCTTGGGACCAAATCGGTTATTGGGCAGTCAAAATTGTGACAGGCGTACCCGATGCTATTCCTGTAATAGGGTCGCCCTTAGTCGAGTTATTACGTGGAAGTGCTAGTGTGGGTCAATCAACTTTGACTCGTTTTTATAGTTTACACACATTTGTATTACCCCTTCTTACTGCTGTATTTATGTTAATGCACTTCCTAATGATTCGTAAGCAAGGTATTTCTGGTCCTTTATAGACCTTTATAGATTAGAGAGAAGGCATATCATAGATATTTGTAATCAATCATATTCCATTTTGGGAAGGAAGAAGCAAGAGTATTTCATTGTTACTAATAACATTGCTAATAATATGGATTATTGAAAATAATAAGACATGTGTTTGGATATTTCCCTTCAACTCCGCAATATTGTATTATTTGTTTGATACAAATAGTTGAAGTGGATTCTCCGAAGAGAGTATGGATTATGGGAGTGTGTGACTTGAACTATTGATTGGCCCGCGCGGATATATAATTTTATCCACCACATTGGAATTTACAGC